AAGAGAAGGATAACAAATATCTGGAGTTTCTTTTTTTATCCTATACGGATGATCCGCTCCGCAAGGACCCTGATTGGGAATTGTTTGATCGTCTTTCTCTGAGGAAGAAGCGAAACATAATCAACTTGAATTCGGGACAGCTATTCGAAATCTTAGGGAAAGACTTGATTTGTTATCTCATGTCTGCTTTTCGTGAAAAAAGACCAATTGAAGGGCAGGGTTTCTTCAAACAACAAGGAGCTGAGGCAACTATTCAATCAAATGATATTCAGCATGTTTCCCCTCTCTTTCTCTTCTCGAGAAACAAGTGGGGTATTTCTTTGCAAAATTGTGCTCAATTTCATATGTGGCAATTCCGCCAAGATATCTTCGTTAGTTGGGGGAAGAATCGGCACGAATCGGATTTTTTGAGGAACGTATCGAGAGAGAATTTGATTTGGTTAGACAATGTGTGGTTAGTAAACAAGGATCGGTTTTTTAGCAAGGTACACAATGTATCGTCAAATATTCAATATGATTCCACAGGATCTATTTTCGTTCAAGTAACAGATTCTAGCCAATTGAAAGGATCTTCTGATCAATCCAGAGATTGTTTTGATTCTATTAGAAATGAGGATTCAGAATATCACAAATTGATCGATCAAACAGAGATTCAGCAACTAAAAGAAAGATCGATTCTTTGGGATCCTTCCTTTAGTCAAACGGAACGAACAGAAATAGAATCAGATCGATTCCCGAAATGCCTTTTTGGATCTTCCTCAATGTCCCCGCTATTCACGGAACGTGAGAAGCCAATAAATAATCATCTGCTTCCGGAAGAAATCGAAAAATTTCTTGGGAATCCTACAAGATCAATTCGTTCTTTTTTCTCTGACAAATGGTCAGAACTTCATCTGGGTTCGAATCCTACTGAGAGGTCCACAAGAGATCAGACATTTTTTCAGAAAAAACAAGATGTTTCTTTTGTCCCTTCCAGGCGATCAGAAAATAAAGAAATGGTTGATATATTCAAGATAATTACGTATTTACAAAATACCGTCTCAATTCATCCTATTTCATCAGATCCGGGATGTGATATGGTAGTTCCGAAGGATGAACCGGATATACACAGTTCCAATAAGATTTCATTCTTGAACAAAAATCCATTTTTGGATTTATTTCATCTATTCTATGACCGGAACAATGGGGGATACACGTTACGCCAGGATTTTGAATCAGAAGAGAGATTTAAAGAAATGGCGGATCTATTCACTCTATCAATAACCGAGCCGGATCTGGTGTATCATAGGGGATTTGCCTTTTCTATTGATTCCTACGGATTGGATCAAAAAAAATTCTTGAATAGGGTATTCAACTCCAGAGATGAATCGAAAAAGAAATCTTTATTGGTTCTACCTCCTCTTTTTTATGAAGAGAATGAATCTTTTTATCGAAGGATCAGAAAAAACTCGGTCCGGATCTCCTGCGGGAATTATTTGGAAGATCCAAAACTCAAAATAGTGGGATTTGCTAGCAACAACATAATGGAGGCAGTCAATAAATATAGATTGATCCGAAATATGATTCAAATCCACTATAACACCTATGGGTACATAAGAAATGTCTCGAACCGATTCTTTTTAATGAATAGATCCGATCGCAACTACGAATATGGAATTCAAAAGGATCAAATAGGAAATGAGACTCTGAATCATATAACTATAATGAAATATACGATCAACCAACATTTATCGAATTTGAAAAAGAGTCAGAAGAAATGGTTTGATCCTCTTTTTTCTCGAACCGAGAGATCCATCAATCGGGATCCTGATGCCTATATATACAAATGGTCCAATGGGAACAATAAATTCCAGGAACATTTGGAACATTTCGTTTCTGAACAGGGGAACCGTTTTCAAGTAGTGTTCGATCGATTACGTATTAATCAATATTCGATTGATTGGTCCAAGGCTATCGACAAACAAGATTTGCCTAAATCACTTCGTTTCTTTTTGTCCAAGGCACTTCTCTTTTTGTCTAAGTCACTTCGTTTCTTTTTGTCCAAGACACTTCCTTTTTTCTTTGTGAGTATTGGAAATATCCCCATTCATAGGTCCGAGATCCACATCTATGAATTGAAAGGTACAAACGATCAACTCTGTAATCAGTTGTTAGAATCCATAGGTATTCAAATCGTTCATTTGAATAAATTGAAACCCTTCTTATTGGATGATCATGATACTTCCCAAAGACCGAAATTCTTGATAAATGGAAGAACAATATTACCATTTTTGTTCAATAAGATACCAAAGTGGATGATTGACTCATTCCATACTAGAAATAATAGCAGAAAATCCTTTGATAACACGGATTCCTATTTCTCAATGATATCCCACGATCGAGACAATTGGCTGAATCCCGTGAAACCATTTCATAGAAGTTCATTGATATCTTCTTTTTATAAAGCAAATCGACTTCGATTCTTGAATAATCCACATCACTTCTGGTTCTATTGTAACAAAGGATTCCCCTTTTATGTGGAAAAGGCCTGTAGCAATAATTATGATCTTACGTATGGACAATTCCTCAATATCTTGTTCATTCGCAACAAAATATTTTCTTTGTGCGTCGGTAAAGGTAAAAAAAAACCTAGTTTTTTGGAGAGAGAGGCTATTTTACCAATCGATTCACAGGTCTCTGACATATTCATATCTAACGAATTTCCAAAAAGTGGTAACGAAACATATAACTTGTACAAATCTTTCCATTTTCCAATTCGACCCGATCCATTCGTTCGTAGAGCTATTTACTCGATCGCAGACATTTCTGCAACACCTCTAACAGAGGAACAAATAGTCAATTTTGAAAGAACTTCTTGTCAGCCTTTTTCAGATATGAATCTATCTGATTCAGAAGGGAAGAACTCGCATCAGTATCTCAGTTTCAATTCAAACATGGGTTTGATTCACACTCCATGTTCTGAGAAATATTTACCATCCGGAAAGAGGAAAAAACAGAGTCTTTGTCTAAAGAAATGCGTAGAGAAACAGCAGATGTATAGAACCTTTGAACGAGATAGAGATAGTGCTCTTTCAAATCTCTCAAAATGGAATCTGTTCCAAACATATATGCCATGGTTCCTTACTTCGACAGGGTGCAAATATCTCAATTTTACCCTTTTAGATGCTTTTTCAGGCTCATTGCCGATACTAAGTAGCAGTCAAAAATTTGTATCCATTTTTCATGATATTATGCATGGATCAGCATGGCCAATTCGTCAGAAAAAAAGGTGGGCGATTCTTTCACAATGGACTCCGATAAGTGAGATTTCGAGTAAGTGTTTACAGAATCTTCTTCTGTCCGAAGAAACGATTCATCGAAATAATGAGTCACCCGTTCCATTGATATGGACACATCTGAGATCAACAAATGCTCGGGAGTTCCTCTATTCAATCCTTTTCTTTCTTCTTGTTGCTGGATATCTCGTTCGTATACATCTTCTCTTTGTTTCCCGAGCCTCTAGTGAGTTACAGACAGAGTTAGAAAAGATCAAATCTTTGATGATTCCATCATACATGATTGAGTTGCGAAAACTTTTGGATAGGTATCCTACATCGGAACTGAATTCCTTCTGGTTAAAGAATCTCTTTCTAGTTGCTCTGGAACAATTAAGAGATTCTCTGGAAGAAATACGGGGTTCTGCTTCTGACAGCAACATGCTATTGGGTGGTGGTCCCGCTTATGGGGTCAAATCCATACGTTCTAAGAATAAATATTTGACTATCAATCTCATCGATCTCATAAGTATCATACCAAATCCCGTCAATCGAATAACTTTTTCGAGAAATACGAGACATCTAAGTCGTACAAGTAAAGAAATCTATGCATTGATAAGAAAAAGAAAAAACGTGAACGGTGATTGGATTGATGATAAAATAGAATCCTGGGTCGCGAACAGTGATTCGATTGATGATGACGAAAGAGAATTCTTGGTTCAGTTCTCCACCTTAACGACAGAAAAAAGAATTGATCAAATTCTATTGAGTCTGACTCATAGTGATTATTTATCAAAGAATGACTCTGGTTATCAAATGATTGAACAACCGGGATCAATTTACTTACGATACTTAGTTGACATTCATAAAAAGTCTCTAATGAATTATGAGTTCAATAGATCCTGTTTAGCAGAAAGACGGATATTCCTTGCTCATTATCAGACAATCACTTATTCACAAACCTCGTGTGGGGCTAATAGTTTTCATTTCCCATCTCATGGAAAACCCTTTTCGCTCCGCTTAGCCCTATCTCCTTCTAGGGGTATTTTAGTGATAGGTTCTATAGGAACTGGACGATCATATTTGGTCAAATACCTAGCTACAAACTCTTATGTTCCTTTCATTACGGTATTTCCGAACAAGTTCCTGGATGACAAGCCTAAAGGTTATCTTATTGATGATATCGATATTGATGATAGTAACGATATTGATCTTGATGATACTGACGATATCGATATTGATGATAGTGACGATATTGATAATGACCTTGAGACGGAGCTGCTAACTATGACGAATGTGCTAACTATGTATATGACGTCGAAAATAGACCGATTTGATATCACCCCTCAATTCGAATTAGCCAAAGCAATGTCTCCTTGCATAATATGGATTCCAAACATTCATGATCTGTATGTGAATGAGTCGAATTACTTATCCCTCGGTTTATTAGTGAACTATCTCTCCAGGGACTGTGAAAGAAGTTCCACTAGAAATATTCTTGTTATTGCTTCGACTCATATTCCCCAAAAAGTGGATCCCGCTCTAATAGCTCCGAATAAATCAAATACATGCATTAAGATACGAAGGCTTCTTATTCCACAACAACGAAAGCACTTTTTCATTCTTTCATATACTAGGGGATTTCACTTGGAAAAGAAAATGTTCCATACTAACGGATTCGGGTCCATAACCGTGGGTTCCAATGCACGAGATCTTGTAGCACTTATCAACGAGGCCCTATCAATT